AGTCTGGGCGCTTGTTCTTCTTGATCGCAGCGAGCTGATCTTCGGGGACGTCAATGAACTTGGCTTCGACCGCCCAATCGAAAACTTCCTCCAGCTGCTTCTTGTCGAAACCGATCTTCCGCCTTCTATCAAATCGGCCATCGAGCTTCTCCGGCTGGGGCTCCTCCGTTTCTGGGCGGCGATGAAGGACTGGACAAGTCATAGGCTTCTTCGCGACGACTTCAACTGGGAGCGCCTCGCGTTCAAACTGACCCCTGTAGTATGATCCGATCGACGATGCTCCGGCCATCTGTTCTTCCTTGATGATCTGTTCAAGACGGGCGGCCCTGGTGGCTAAATGACACAAGTCCGTGAACTGTGCTCCTGCTCCTTCGAACCGACCTCTCAATTGGATCTTCATGCCGTTTTCAGTGCCAGTTGTACTGCCACCGTTTCCTCAATATCCTGTCGGCACTTAGAGCGCATGGCTTTGAAGCGTGCCAAGTAATCTTCTGTCGACTCGTCCGGATATTGTTTAATAGCCGCCACATCGGCCATAGTCGCAGAAAACTCTGTTCGAAAAAATCGATAATGAAATTGAGCTTCCATGTCGTTCCACGAGTGTACTGAGTCCGGACGGAGCTGGGAATACCACTTAAAGGCCGCCCCCTGTCAGGGACATCGGGAACTGCCTGAGTAGAAGAAAGGGGTTCTCACTTGTCTCCCCACATCCCCCTTTGAACCGGACAATATGTTCATGGGTTGAGACTGAATCGTCTTCACCGGAAAAGCGGTAGAATTGAATGGGTCGGTATCCGGGTGGGAAAGTTTGGACTTGGTGGATCCACTCCGGGTACGGCGAACTCTGCCGAAGTCGGACTTCTCCAGCCCCCTGTGCGTGCTCCTGGATCAATCGGATGATCCGACCTTCATCAAGCGGTTGTTGCACAGGCTGAGGTTGCTGGTACTGGGGCTGGACGTACTGCGGTGGCAACTGGGCAGGTGGCACCGGCATCTGCAGCATCTGAATAGGTGGTACCGGCTGCTGGTTAAGTCGACCTTGCTGCAAAGGTTCCTGTCGGTTGGGTTGCTGAACATTCTGGAAATTGGGCTCTGGGCGAACCCTGCCATTGTTGCAATTACAATTGTCATTGTGTCGGCCATTCATTGCTCGTTGCTGTGAAGGCTAGTAAGTGAAGGCGGAATGATCGTGGGAAGACCTAATTATTGATGAGGTTTGGCTTTTTTCAAGGTTATTCAAATGGTGAAATCACGACTATTCCTCCTACTTCAAAGGCTGGACGACTAATGCTTTCTTCAAGATCGAACAACGAATCTCGATCGAATCTCATAACCAGGTTCCGAAGGTCGAACAACTTATTCTATTGAATGGGCATCTGGTTCCTGGGCTAAAGCCCTAACAGCCTATTGATCGGGAAAGGAAGTTCCAATGAAAGCGTTTCAAAGGTTATACATTAGCGATTGATCGACCGGAGTTGTTTCAATAATAATAAGCCCTCGATCGAGTCACTGGGGAGCAGGGGAAGGCGGAAGAGGTTATAAGAGGAGTGGTTCGAGGTTGTTGCCGGGTCGACATTCGAATGAAAGGTAGGGGCTGGCAGGTAATGGGGTGGAGCGGTCGATCAAGAAGGCAGTCGGAGATTGATTCGGAGGATAGAGAATGGAGTTGGAAGGCTGTTAAGTCTTGAATTCCCTCCCTCACTGATTGACTCCTCCGGGAAATGTCGAATAGTAGGGACAGCGGAAGGGTGAGATTCTTTCTGAAGCGGCGGATGGAGAGGCGGGAGGTGGGAATCGAGCATTACTGGCAGTAAAGGCGGGATCGGAGTAGCAAGGAAAGGTGGACGGGTCCTCTCTTACCATTCCTATGGTTGGGGAGGAAGATGCAGTCAAGCTGCCAGGGGGAGATCCACTCTTATGAAAGGGATAGGAGATGGGATTGAGACGGGAATGAAATACTAATCCGGTACTACTAGCTAGCTATCCCACCGTCTATGGATAGCTTTCTCCAGGGCTGGTTCGATCTTACTCGTCTCAATAGTCCGATCCTTCCACCGGATGGATGAGAGGGAAGGCATTTTTCTACTACTGCCGGAACAAGGATGGAAACACTCGAAGTCATAGAAAGATGTCTTCGTCGGCCCGCCATCTTCTCTGCCGGTAGTGGTGTAAGAAATGATGAACGTCCAACCCAAAAAATGATTGAATGAGATCGCTTCCTCCCCACATTCCACTCTTTCTTCCTTAGCAGCTTCTCACCACTCCGTAGAAGGAGACAATCGAGGAGATCAATCCAAGATTTGATTCAGAGCATAGAGATAGGGTTGTGCGGAAATGGTTAGCGAAGCATGAGATTCATCCTCTTTTCCCCACTGCTCACCCAAACAACTATTTCTTTCCTCTCTTCCGGCGCTGATACTTCGGCAAGGGATATGGATATTCAATCCCAGAGGAGGAGGGGGTGGACTTCGACGAGGGGATGGGATGACAGGCACTGGTCACGGGGAGGCAATCTCACTCCTAATCGCGTGATGAAGCAGAAGAGGGAAAACTATTCGTAGCGGATGATCAACCCATAAAAAGGAGGGATTTGGTTCCTGCACTACTATGCCCAATGATGGCATCACGGTTTCAATTGGGGCTTATGATCACGGAGAGGTCCGATGGAAAGGTAACAAGAGAGTTCCGTTCCTCCACTTTTCTACCCTACAGCCGGATAAATAGAATCATTTCATCAGAACTAAGGCTGGGACAACTATTCCTATTGCTTGCCTATTTCTCCCGGAGGATTAAGCTGTAGATAATACCCAACCACGGGAACTCGGATACTAGATCATCCACGATAAGCCTATCATCCCCGACGAACTCATCAGCAGATTCCGCTCCCTCAGAGGTAGGGTTTGGACTAGAAGGGTATGGCAGGGATAGAAAGGTGGATATAGAATTTCATCAGTCAGGCGGGGCCAGGTATGGAAGGAAGAGCTACACTCCTCGCGAAGGTCCTCTACGACTCAAGCTCGTACAAACGACGGGAAGGGATAGTGACTCCTCATAAGAAAGGTCATAATTTGACAGCATACTAGCGTACTGACCCCACGCTTGAGCCAAAGACTTCACCCAAGGTTGAAGAACTTAGGTATCGAACATGAAGTCGTTACCATTATCGAATTGTCGAAGACCATCTTTTTCTTTTTCAAAAAGGTGTTTTGGCTTCATTCTATTAATTATATACTCCCTTACCCTCTACGTATGGAGATAACACCCCCCTTCAGGGATTTGAACCACACACGGAAAGGTAGGGGAAATACACCAAGTTGAGAGGACATTACAATTCGATGGCGCTTCCACCGCAGCGATTTTGGGCGGTGAGGAGCAACACATATCCTTAAAGACGCGCTTCTGAGCCAGGGAAAAATAAACAAAAAGTATACCTACCTATCACTTGCTTTCACTTACTTAGCACGGGGCAAGCCGCCACAGAATACCAAAGAGCTCGTAGCATACGAACTGATACTGGAGGTAAATCCAACTATCCTTTTCGCAGTCGAAATCTCTTAGCGAACTCCAACCGGTCTTAGAAATCGATTACTTATCAAGAGAGAGAGTGAGTTGACATTGACGGCTAAGATTCTGGTACTGGATGGCCACCCGCTTGGCCGCGATTAAGATATCTTCACCGAGGATAGCATAATGCCAAACAATGGCTTATCACCTTATATATATGGGCTCTGCGGCCTTCCACACTAACATATGATGTGTTAATGTGAAGATGGGCCACGAGGAGTTATACCCTATAGGTTGTCCTACTTTAGTGGTATAACGAAAATTAAGATTGTGCTTTTCAACACATAAATAAATAAGTAGTTGTTAGTTTGCGGTTCCGCGCCGCTACTCGGAACAAGAGCTTATGCTTATAACAGCGAAAAAAAAATATTAAAAAAATAAACAAAAAGTTTTCAAAAGGATAGTTTAACACCAATATCTGGGTTAAACCGGTTAACGGACAGGCTTCTGTCGGATACGGAAAGAAGAAACCCGGAAACGCTCTTTTCTTTGGTTTCTGATTTGGACGAAAATCACGAGCACAGTCTGTTGTTTAAAAGATGGACAGAATTGTGTAACCCAGATAGAGATAGGGGTAGCTAGCCTATTTAGTTGTCCCCGCGCCTTCCCCAAATAAGAAGGGACACTTTTGTTTTTTCTTTTTATTTTTTTAATGAAGGCGACGGGTGGCAGTCATCGGCTCAAAGGCTGTCGGCTCAAGGGCAGCCCCCGGACGTAACCGCAAAGGCGAACCGGGTCACCGTCACGATTAGGGGTCTAAAAGCAGCAGGATTCATCCGACAGCGCAGGTTCGACTCCTGCTCGTGAGTAGGCCAACGAACATTAAACTAAACAGATCGTTTAGCGGCCTTAGACGCAACATGTGTTTTATAAAAAAAACTGCCTTACACGGACACTAAGCACTGACGCAGGAACCCAGCTTTATCAACAAAGGCTGGACGGTGGGTGGGGAAGGAAGAAGAGGGCTTGGCGCGTTTCGATCCGGACCTTGACACGGCTCTCTATTCCTCGGACATAGAGATTCGCTTGGAGCATATCATAATGAGCTTGAGGCGTTTCGCTCAAGAGGTTAATGAATCCGGCTTCTAACAACGATCAATCATGTGGCGGTGTGGAAAGGCGTATGTGCATCTAATTCGATCATCTTTCTACTACTAATATGGGTAAGCATAAGGTACTATAAATACGTCTGTTGCAGTTCCTCTGTTACGCCGAACACACACACATTAAATACCTTTGTATGATGAGCTACTCACGAGATGGGAACCACACGTCCCAAGCATATTTGCCCCCCCCTACCAATAAAGCCAGCCACTTAGTATCCATGTCCACTAGGGATGAGGAATAGGCTACGGCAGTTCGTTATTCATACTCGTTATTTATATGGTTACAGATAGTAATTGGGTTGACCGATAAACTACTGCTATTTATTCCGTTGCCCGAAATGTTGACCCAACACTTGTTTTCCCGGGAAAGGGTTCAGATCTATATCGCAATACATAGCCCGTAGTGGGGAAGGCAGTTTGGTAAAGGCGGATCCTCCAGTTGGTACGTAGACGGATCGAAATGCAGGTGAAGCTGCTCCACCTGTTGATCCATCAATAGCGAAGCATAGGCCTTTCCTTCCCCTATCTTTGTTTGCCACCACCCGACTTAATGGTAAGATAGCCCGCCTCCTAAGAATGAAGGAATGGATTGATCACCTTTGGGGCAGGTGGAACGGATGGATCGCCTTTCCTTGACATAGATGGTGGATGGGGTTTCCCGGTCCTTGTCCCCGCACGCGCAACACTGCACTATATGCCAGATAGTAGAGAGGGCCTGTCTTCTGGCTGATCAGCTATATATGCCTTAGATTCACAAGAAGCATGGCCCACGCCCCGCCGGGTTGACTGAGAGGGTGGAACCAACACCGAGCCTATTCATAACCTTTGTGCACCAACCAGACATCGACTCCCTCGTCCTCGAATCCCGGGCCTTACCATATTTCCTCCTCCTGACCCACACGGGTAATCCCACCCCTTATACCACGGTGGTAAAGAGAGAAGGAGTTCACCCGGAGGCGGCGACGGTTAGGCGTTGATGCCTCGTTCATTCGCCCGTCCTTGTCTCAGCGCTCCCATTCAAGGTGCCTCGAATTGCTCCGTAATTCCTATATCCGTCTGGTCCAGCATACCTTTCATTATCCAACATGATGAATAGAGATTCGGTCATCAAGGTCGAAACGATAAAGTAGCTTCTCCGGGAGAAACGAACTCTCGACCCTACTCCGATTCAGATGTGTGGCGATCCCGACACAGCGAAAAGAAAGACGAGATGCGCTTTTCCTAGCCCTATACCTTCCGTATTCACTAATCCCAGGCCAGCTCCTTTCCGAGCCTATTACAGTAACGCAAAGCATACCACTAACCTAACTGGAGCTAGCCACCCATACCCAATGTTTAGAGACCGATGCCGATCGATCCAACACCCATAAAGACATGTTCAGCTACCCATCGCTCATGCAACAGAAATAGATCCCGAACACTTCGACGAAGAGAGTGGCGGGTACCCCGACGGACGAAGTAGCAGCGGTGGAAGACACGACATAGCACTGACGAATTGCTTTGACTAATACAGGCAGGCCGCCACGCTACTACTATGGTAGTAGGCCCGCCTTAGGGGTTAAGGCCTTCATGGTAGCCTTTATAGATAAAGAACTCCTATCCGAAAACAAACCCTCCTGTCAGGAATGGACGAGTTCTGCAGCGGATCAATTGAATCCAGCACCTGTCGACCACTAGCTCTTTTATTAATTTCTGTATCCCCTATTCGTAGCACTTGTGTCGCTCGTATGTCGTCCGTATCGATCAAATTCACTCGTGGCAGGAAAAGATCAAAGATTCGAAGAAGAGGGCGGATCCGTGCTTGAAGCGGAAGAAGAAAGGGAATAAGTTTCCGGTAATTGTTCTATTACCCCTGACGCAGGGTAGCTAGGGTACGAGATGCCGCTCGAACGGGAAGGAAGGTGATCGACTTCTCTCGTCGGGAGGAATGACCGGAACATTCAATTACGGCTAGTGAGGTGCTAGAATCACTTCTTTAATTCGGAGATGAAGGCTGGCTCGAATTCTTAATCTCCGAATAGGAAAAAGCGACAGATGGCTTTTTTCGGGGTCAAGTCCTTTATTCCTTTACCTATCGGGGTCGCCGGATGCTTTCACAAACGGGAGAGGATCTTGGAGAGACAGGCAAGTCGACTCGTAGGGATACTATAAACTTTGAAAAGCCCAGGACCGCCAGGTTTTTCTGAAAAAGGGAAGCGTGTCTAACTTTGGGAATTCTGTTATCTATTGATTGCCAAGGTCTTATCCACTTGCATGCACCTTTGAAACGTGTGAACACGAAAATAAAAAGCTTTTGGAAACTTATTTCCAAGACAGAAGAAAGTTCAAGTCAGAAACAGACTGCTCAAGAAGAGATTAACATTCAAGACTTGTATAAAAACAAAATCAAGACTTTGAGTAGTCTGTCCTGGACTTTGACTTGATGTTTTGGACATCTGGCTTTGCACCATACCATCAATCGATTTGACGGGGGTTCTTGTTCCACAAGTAAGGAAGAATGATCCCGTCCACTGGCGAGCCTCCCTTCACAAAGGAAACTGCCGCAAGGGAATCACCGCAATAGTATCGGGAGAGAAAGAGAAGAGACAATGAAAATGCACTTGTTCAGGCAAGGAGCATCCAATTGAAAACACGGTCCTAAAAAGACCTACACTAAAGATACTTGACCAACCTAATCTCGATTATCTCTATCAATAGTGGGCCTCGCCATCTCCCTACATCCTAACCAACCCAGCTCCGAAAACTACAGTGCGCTCCTGCTGCGAAGAAAACTCCAGTGCGCGCTAGCGCACTGGAGTTTTCTACGCTGCTTGCTGCTCCGCTCGTTGCTTTTCAGCCTACTTCATTTTCTCCGCTTACAGCTCGCAACTCTACTCTAATGGGGCTCGTTTCGCAAGAACAACCGTGAGCGCCCCTTACTTATTATTAATAATATCTGGCAACCCTAACCCACTGCTGCCCTACCAGAATTCCATGTTGCCGTGCCTTAACTGAGCTGAGCTACAACAGCTGCTTCGGAAGATGCCCGGCAACTCGGAACATTCATATTTGCTTTTATTGCGGCTTATCTTTCTTCTGTTATGCGTTTTCTCTTGGTTTTTATGAATCTATTTTATCTATTTTCTTCGATGATTAAAGATCTCCGAGTCATGCTTGCCCTTCAATAATGGGCAGTACTCCTTTCCTTCGACGACTCTTGCCTTCCCTTCCCGGTCGGATAAGACCTCAAACTGACGGAATCCCTCACCTCCCTTGCGTCGAGTGAGCTGCTTGCCTGCCACATTCTGAACTAGCCCTTAATTGCGCTTTAGCCAACTGCCTAACTCATTAACTCGCTTTATTGCAACATTACTTACTTGATTTGATATTCGAGGAAGAAGTCTTCGTCAAGCAACGGCAACATGGAAGCAAGCTTACAGGGGGCCTTCACTTGCACCTCCCGGCAACATGGAATAAACGTTATGGCTTTTGTGCTGTCTTCCTTCCCCCGGCTTTAATTGAGTTAAATGTTGCCGCGGAACGTCGGGACTTGCCTCTTGGCTACTTCAAGGTAGTGGAGTTCGGTTTGCCGCTCAGGTGAGAGGGGCCTTTGATTAGTAGGGGTGGAACGGTCTGAATGAATTCGCGTAGTGCCTTCCGTCTTCAAGACGACTAAAAGCAGTGGATAATCTCCTCTATGTGTAGCATTAAGACCTTGCCAAGTCCTCAGGAGCTGAAAAACGAGTATTAGTAGCCGGCAACATGGAATGCCTTTTAACGGCCTGACTTTGAAGCCAGAAAAGGATAAACAGGTCTTTCTTTATCTAACCTAAAGGCCGGAACAGGCCCTTCCCCTGAAGCTGCCGTGAGATCCAAGAGCGTACCTTCTGAGCTGTTCTAGAGGAACGGGTTTAGTAGTAGTAGTTGTTAGGTATTGGCGACTAGTTGAAGCAAACTACCTCAAGACCACCCGTTTACGGCAACATGGAATCGTCAAAAAAACAGCAATTGGTAGCGCGGCAGCGAGTTCAGGAGCTAGTTCAGGTGGGTCTTGTCTTGCAGCGGCGGCTCTGGTAGCTCTGGGAGTGTAGCGAAGGTCCAAAGGGAGATGAAAAACGTGAGGAAAGGGGCACGAGTAGAATACGGCAACATTAGAAGAAGACTGAATTCGATCGTAGAAGGCCTGTTGTTGGCGGGCTGGCTGGCTGGGTCTCAACCCTACGGCAACATGGAATCGTGAAAATAGAGGCCATACAGACCGGATTCTACTTTGACGGTTGTGACTTGCGGCAACTCGGATCTTCCTTTTCTCTTTTATGCTTGGCGGCTTCTTTCTGTTCTTCATATGCGGGCCTTTCGACAAGCAAGTAGGAAAGGTAATACGACCAGTCTTTGGCAGAAGCCAGACCAGAAGGTGGCTAGCTCAGTAGCTCAGGAATCTTACCCCCCTCCCTTCCATAAGTGATAGTGATAGATTGATTTGCCTAGCCGTGAAGGACGGAAAGGATATTTGACCTGCCATGCCAAGGGAAGGAAGCTGATATCGGTCGGCAACATTGAAGCCTCTTGCCGCTCACGTCTTTCATTTGAAAAATCATTCAAATGAAGGATTTTCCGAGTTTGAAAGAGGTGGTGAAAGATCTGCATGCAGAGGAACCACCGCCCTTAAGCAGCAAGCAGCAAGTTCAGAAAGGAAGGCCCCAAGGCAACGAGCGGAACGGTTAGGTGTAGGTGTTTTCCGGGCTTGGGAAACGGTTAGGTGTCTGTAGGGATTCCAGTAAGCCGCCTGGCATTTCTAAACCGAAGCTCAAACTGACGGAATGTAAGCGGGTGTAAGCTGATGAGCCTTTCCCTTTAAATCAGTCTTCGTATATACAGGGCGAGAGCGATCGACTCTGTACCTGAGTAGATCTAACATGAGAGAGTCAGTTGAGTGAAAGAGGAATCGGATCGGAAGGAGTACTAAATAACGGCAACATTGAAGCCGCGATTCCTGGTTCTAGCAGCTCCGGTAGTGAATAACCCCGGCAACATCATTTAAGTCTAACTCTTCCTCTGTAGCTTCTTAAGCCGCAAACGAAGGAAGGCTTAGGCTTCAACGGCAACATTACATGCCGCGGCTTGTGTTTGGGTTGTTAGGCGTTCCCCCAGTGGGGGCTAGGGGGGACTGTCGACGACTCTACGCGTCGTTGCCAAAAACCTCTTCCTTCCGCTTCTGTCTTCCTGGCTCTGTCTTCCGTCGCCTTCCTAGCCTGACGACGACTTGAGTTGGTGGGAACTCACTCCCTTTCTCCGCCGCTGCCTTATACGACTTGGCATTAGCTGCTGCTTGTTGGCAAGGTGTAGCTACGTCTTATTATATAAACAACAATTAATAGATTAAGAGTTTCTTCCTTTTCTTCTTCGGCCTCCCTTTCTTCCTTGCTTTCGGACAAGAGACATGAAAGTCATCAAAGCTCCGTCAGCTTAGCTGACAACAGGAGTAGCAGACAGACAACCGGCATTAACAACCCGAAGGTGCACGAGTTGAATGCGGCAACATTAGAAGAAGAGCTGCCTACCAGTAGTTAACCCAGCCTTCCTTTGAAGCAGCTTTCCTTCCCTTTCGGACTAGACTAGGAGTGACCATGTTTTCTTCCCTAAAGGAAAGGAGACAATAAGCCCGTCAACATTGGATAAAGACGGTCACCTCCATTGCTAGCTTCCTTGCCGCTGCCTTGCCTGACCCTGACTTAAAGACTAATTGACTAAGAAGTTGGTAAGTCACCTTCCTCTTTCGGGCTTGGGGTGGCTTGCTGTTGGGTCTTCCTGTAGCTTCTGTCTTTTCAGCTGCTTCCTCGAAAGAAGCCACTCGTGTAACGTCCTAATTCAAATAAAGCCGCGAAGGCGTGTCTTAATACTCAGTTGCCTGCCGCTCTGAACCCGTTATTGCCGTTTTCTTATAGTCTCACTCCGTCGTCGGGCAGTCGGATCAATGTTGCCGCATTCCTCCCCTGACTCGTATGCCCCTTATAGAAGGTGACCTTCGCTCCACTAGCTTTGCCCTATTTATTAGTCAAGCCTACGGACTACTAAGGTGACTCGTCCTGCCAGTCTTAAAAAACTAAAGCATTCATTCCTGTCTTTTAGTCAGCTTTCCTTTAGGCAGAGAAGGGATTACCCATGTTGCCGGAAGGCTTTGAAGCCGTTGCTAGCTAGCCGTATACTTAAAGAAAGATAGTAGATTTTCAAATCAACTGAAAAACGGAAGTGCGGCATTCTCCCATGTTGCCGTGCTAACAACCAACAAACAAGCCCGTTCCGTTCGTGCCCCTCACCCAGATGAAAAGGAATGAACTTATGCTACGAGAAGAAAGCCGAGCCCTACAGACAGGCTACCCGAACCGAGATCTTGCACCTGAATTTATGAGCTGTTAAGTGCTACCGCTGGCGTCATAAGCTTTCAATTGCAGCCGCTAACTTTATGAGCTATTAGGTGCTGCCGCACTACGGATATCGTGGCGTGTCCACGCTATCCTCCCGGCGTTCCATGTTGCCGCTCAGACCTCCGCTTGTTGGTGTAAGCGTGGTATTTAATAGAATTCAGAATGTTGCCGTGCCTCTGTAGCTTCTGTCTTCGCCCTTCGACTTCCGGCTTCGGCTTTCAGACTAAAGTGATTAAAACATGCCTTGCCTTCCGCCGCTTTCGGATAAGACTCAGTAACCTTACCAACAACCTGACACGCTACGGCCTGACTTTGAAGCCGCAGCTTACACGTGTAACTCCAATGTTTCACCAAAGGATGCTTTCATATTGACGTGGTTGTACAGGAAGAGCCCCAAGCCCTACAGACAGGAAGGAGAGGGAGAGGGAAGATCACTAAAAGGAAGTCTGACGTCTGAGAGCCCCCCTAACCCCCAAAGAAAGGGGGAACTCCTAAAAGACACAAAAGATGTCCGGTTGTCTGTATCTATTTTCTTACTTCCATGTTGCCGTGCTACGAGTAATGTTTGATAAAAGGAGACAGACCAGAAGTTTTCTGAAAAGCCGCACCATCAACCGACGGCAAAAGCCAGACCTGAAGCTAAAATGAAAGCCGGAAAGACAGAAGCTACAGAGGCTAAACCCTTGCATTGCCCAACTAGAGCGGAACTATCGCCTTATTGCGTTGCGGCATTAAGTAGAGCCAACATTGATTGCGCCATTAATTGCTTTAGGCTACAGACGTGAAGGAGAGGTCTCACTACTAGCTTTTAGTCTTAAGCAGGTCAGGAAGGCAGGTCTTTGACCACTGCGTCGAAGTCTGAAAGCGGGAGTTGCCTGTTCCGTCGATTTGCTAACGACTTTTGGGAGAGTTGAGCATTGGAATCCGAAGTCCAGGAGTCATGTTGCCGCGACTTGATGAGCGAAGTTGGCTTGAGCAGATGAAAAACGTGAGGAATATTGATTACGTTGCTTTTTTATGACTGGCATTCGTGCAGTCCATGTAGCCTAGCCGGCCGGATAGCTGCTTTTCCTTCGGGTGACTCTTTAAGCCGCGGCTTGTTGAGCGTCGTCGGTTAGTCAATCTTTCCCTTTTTTCGGAGTAGTAGCAATAATTCTTTCAGTGAGTGGAGCGGCAACATGAACTCACTTGCTCCTGATGAAAAACTTAAATTACAGACCTCAAACTGACGGAATGTACGTAAGTCACCTTGCTCTTCGGCTTCTGGCTTTTAGACAAGACCAGTTGGTTAGTCACCTTATCTCTGTAGCTTTTGTCTTTCTTTAGCCTTTGAAGCGCATTAGTCTCTTTTCTTTTCATTAATGTAGTATACATAGTAGTGAAGAATAGCGTATAATAAGATAGTGGTTATCTTTCTTACCCTAGCCTACTGTACTAATGCTTCCTCTCCTGAACTTCATTCGTTTAGGGCTTCGCTTCCGAGGGTTAGGTTGGTCGAGTGAGCTTTCGCTTCCTTGCACTATGTGGAACGGACTAAACTCGGATTGGACACGCCTATAGCTAAAGGAACGTACAGCGAGCCGTAGCGGGAGGGAGGCCAATGTCCCGTCAGATACCACGGCCCACAGGCAAGCCAGCGACCTTCACCTCCCGCAGGTCTACGGGGCGTTTCGCCGGAGTTCACGGCGGTCTATTCCCTTTCCAGATTGAGTTGATAGGGGCCTGTGGCTAACGTACGTTCAGGGGTCTGCCAGTCAACTACCTTCTCATCTAATGAGGTTTTCAGTACCACGAGTCCGTCGGTCGTTGTGTGGGTGGACTCGATTTGTTCCGGTTTTAAGCCATCCGTCTTTCTCATGTTTCACCATATGGATTACCTATCCTTCGGTTTCCTCCCGCAACTCCCTTCGGTCTCCTTTAGCTCTGGTGGGCGTGGTTCTGTAGTTCTTCTGGCCTTCCTTCATGTCGTAGCCTTAGCTTATCGACGGGTCTTGCATTAGATACAGCATTTTCTTTGACTCATGCCTTTCAGTTGTGACGTTGTTTGTTTGAGTTTGAAGTCGTTACCTTGCGGGAGCCCACCTGGGCGAGACCCTTCTCTTCTTTTGTATTTCCATATGGTATGTTGAATCACTTGTGAAGTCGACTTCACTTGACCGTGTCTGCTTCAACTTCACCCTAGACTCGTGTCGTGTAGTGTAGCAAGCTTGTCAGACAGCGAGTGAATTTATGAACAGTGGGGACACGTTACGTCCACGGAACGTGTCTGCTATAAAGCTACTGCTCCACTTGTCAGACAGCGAGTGAATTTATGAACGAGCAACTATTATAAGCAATACCTGTAGCATATTATTGGATTCTTCCTCCACTCACCTCCACAGGCGAGTGGAGTCTACTACACTCTTTCTCGGCTCGTGTAGTATACTATACGATATACTATACTATACTATAGGTCATTCGGAAGGGCTCCGTATAGTTCTATTTTGGGGCGTAACGTTGTGGTTGTTCCCTCGACTGACCGAACCCTCACCTCAAGAGGGATGTGGGTGCTCCCTCCTGCTGGGATGAGGGGAGTTCTGCCTCCTTGTCGTAGGAATGGAGATCTGGACTCCGATAAGAGAGAGGAAGCATCTTCGCCCGCTAGCAATTGCACTGGAGAATGTGGCGTGGCTTCGCCGATCCGACCTAGAAGAGTCCCATCCGAGCCCGCCCTGAATAAGGTACGAGTGCTGTTTACTAAACGAGCCTAGAGAAGGCGAGCAAACACAGAAGGGAGCCCCCAAGGCTAACAAGCGCTGGCTAAGCCTACTTTGTTTAGTGATAGCAAAAGGCGAACGATAGGCCTCAAGGCGAACAGCCCCCGCATCGGACCAAAGGTGAACACTTTGGAAACTCAGTAGAGTCTTCGTGCCCCCCCTACGACTACTTCTGAATCAAAAGGCGAGCAGCCCTTATAGCAAAAGGCGCTACTGTCGTACTACTCAAGTAAGTAAGTACCTAAAGAGCTTGAGTAGCGTCGTTTTTTCGCGGAGGTTTGCTTTGGAAACACTACTTTGACAAAGGAGACAGACCCACTACCAAGTCGTCTAGACTACCAAGGCGAACATCCCGCTAAGCGTCGTCGGGCTATCCAAGTAACTTTTGTGGTACGTGATTCACCATTGCTATGTGCTTGCGGGAATACCGATAGCCTACAAACCAAACCTACAGTTGTTCTGCTTCGGCTTACGCTTCTGGAATCATTCGGCGAAAGAAGAACCTGAACTCTGCTTGCTGTATCACTCCAGGCCGGGGAGCATTTACCGAAGCAGAAGCTCGTCGCGTCGAATGATGCTGCTTCATTATGTATGCTCTCTCTGTTTAACCCCCTTCGTTCTTCCTTCGGAGCTCACTCTATTGTTCCCTAACCTACCCGACAACAAGGTTGGATAATGAGATTTGTTTCGATTCCCCCCTACATACACCCATACACCAATGTTCCCACCCTGCTTGGTAGGCCTTGCTCCCTTGATTATTATCCCCAAGCCAGCTAACCCACGCAACTAGCCCCATTATTGGGATGCTCAAGCTCAATATCATATTGGTTGTGTTCTACCAACGAGGAGCCAGGAGCCTAAAGAAAGCACTGAGAAAGAGAGAAGTGTTCCGTATAGGTTCGTATATATACTGTGGTGCTATATGATCTTTAGCTATAGGTCTCGTATAGTGTGCTTGCAATATGTTGTATATATACGAGTCACGAGTAAGATGAGGTGGTAACGGTCGATTGATGTGAATATTGGAGTATTAGCTGACGACTTCACATCAAGGTGACAGGATTCGAACCTATGGCCCTCTGTACCCAAAACAGATGCGCTGACCAGACTGCGCTACACCTCGCGCGCGGAGTCGATGAACCAACCGATGAACAGCAAAACAAATTAGGT